GAATGCATACATATTTGTTAATCATTCAAAAGACCTATTCGTAAGAATATTTTCCCAGTCTTATGGATAAAATATGATAAAAGACAATATTTTTAAGACAATAAAGACGTTGTTACGCTTCCACATCAAAGTGAAATATAGTACTTAATTCTTTTTTCTTTCATTTTATGCCTATTGGTGTTCCAAAAGTTCCTTTTCGAAGTCCTGGAGAGGAAGATGCCTCTTGGGTTGACGTATAGTGCGACTTGTCAGATATATTGGGTCATACGGGATTTCCCCGTTCTCTCCCCCGATCGAGATATCCTCTGTTTCGCCCAAAAAAGATTGAATTCTCAAAAAGTTGGAGCGTGAAGTGCAATTAGATCTATTTTGAGGGGTATTAAAATGAATATTATTAATTAAAATAATTTATGGTTAGCTTTGTTGGACCAATAAAATGAAGTATCCAGGCTCCGTTTAGAAAAAACCCAATTGGTAATATATTTATGATTATTAATACTTATATCATAGATCATAAAAGATTTTTTTGTTATTGAATAAGAGAATAATCTCAAACTTTTAATCAAGCGAATAATATGATAAATACGTCGAATATTTGGCAGAAGACCCGAAATGAATTGAAAAAGAAGTAAGTCGTAGGAAAAAGGACGTAGTATTAGTAGGATTTGTCCTATATGTACAAATCAAAATCGGTTTTTTTTTACTCGGAGTAGAGCATAAACCTAAAAGAATTGCAAAAGCCCATTCATAAACAAGAAAATTACATCGTTACTTGGATTAGATCTCGATGAAACAATACATCAATGAGAAGTTAGTTCGATAAGTTTAATGGATTTTTTTATAGGGAAAGAGTACAAAACTCATCTTTCTTGAAAAATGGAAAAAAATCGTTAATAAATTCGAAAATTAAATTAGAAAGGTGTCCCGCTATGAAAAAAAAGAAAGAGGGACGGAATCTACACATTGATTCTTTTTTTCACAATCTTTGTTGAACCGTATGCATCAAAAGGTGCATGTACGGCTCTTAAGGGATACAAATTTTACCCTAATCAACCGACTTTATCGAGAAAGATTACTTTTTTTAGGCCAAGAGGTTGATAGCGAGATCTCGAATCAACTTATTGGTCTTATGGTATATCTCAGTATAGAGAATGATAACAAAGATCTTTATTTGTTTATAAACTCTCCCGGCGGATGGGTAATACCCGGGGTAGCTATTTATGATACTATGCAATTTGTGCAACCTGATGTGCATACAATATGCATGGGATTAGCCGCTTCAATGGGCTCTTTTATCCTGGTTGGAGGAGAGATTACCAAACGTTTAGCATTCCCTCACGCTTGGCGCCAATGAGTTTTTTAAGAAAAAAGACTATGCCTTCGCCATATAAAATATGAATATTAAGTAATAATAGCATGGCACTTCGAATTCGATATGCATTTTTTTTTAACATAGATTATATATCGAAAGAGGAGTATGAAATTAGTATAAAATAAAGGGTATTCCCGATTTTATCCGGAGCCTTTTCAGCGTCACAAACTTTTTTATTTTCACCCTGAAGACTTTTAACAATATTTATGGTATTGTTATGAAAGAGTACGAAAAAAAACTTTGGGATTGCTGAATCACAAACGAGATAAATATATAAAAAGCAACGGAGCCATCATAGTATTTTTTAACTGTCCTGAAAGGAAGGATGGTAATTGGATCATTTGCCGATCCGGATCTGAGAAAATATACCCTATAATCTATATTTTTTTTCTCTTTCTTTGATGGAAGGTCAAAGTGAATCCCATTGTGGAGCCGTATGCAATGTGCAATGCCTATGCCTGTACGGTTGCTCAATTCTATCTTTTTTTTATTATTCTTTATCTCTTCTCTTTCACCTCATCATCCGAGATAGAGGAACCGGTATATCATCAGGGTAATGATACATCAACCTGCGAGTTCTTTTTATGAGGCACAAACGGGAGAATTTATCCTGGAAGCAGAAGAACTATTGAAACTGCGCGAAAGCATCACAAGGGTTTATGTACAAAGAACAGGCAAACCATTATGGGTTGTATCTGAAGATATGGAAAGGGATGTTTTTATGTCAGCAACAGAAGCCCAAGCCCATGGAATTGTTGATCTTGTAGCGGTTGACTAAAAATAACAGTAATCCTGCGCAAATCGGCAACTTGAGATTTTTTTTGACTTATTACTGGGTTTAATAATATTCTATTCATCTATTAAATAGAGAAGTAATTCATAAGCAAGCAGCCGGTTAGGATCGATCTAAACCAGCCCATTCATTATGTATACGATTCAACATGCCAACTATTAAACAACTTATTAGAAACACAAGACAGCCAATCAGAAATGTCACGAAATCCCCTGCTCTTCGGGGATGTCCTCAGCGCCGAGGAACATGTACTAGGGTGTATGTGCGACTCGTTCAGATCCTCGCTGGTACAAACTAAAGGAAACCCATTTTCCAGTATCAATGATCAGTACCAGTGAATAGGATAAAATGGAAGGAAAAAGGCCATTCACGATCTAAAAAAAAGATCTATTATATCCTTCTATTGTGTTGAAATTTATGGTTTCCATTGGTGCAAATCCAATCATTTCAATTTGGAATTGAAGATGAAAAAATCCCTCATTGGTAACAAATGGTTATCCATTAAGCGAGGGAAATCCTATTTTCAAAGTCGAAATCTTATGTCTCTACTCTTGCAAAAACGGACTAAGAGGGTCAGCTACCCAGCTAATCTTCATAATTAAATATCGTTACTGTATCAGTAGATCTCGTTGTGAAAGACCTATGACTAGATAATTGATGGGTAGAGCCAAAGAATGTGAACTGTACAAGTTACCAATAGCATTGATTAAATGAAGTAAGGGGCTCCGGTGTATAGAGAGGACCTCACCGTTTAAGACGTAACCATAGAAACGATGGAACCCACTCTTTCTTTAGTCATTTCTATTTTTTATGTTTTTTGATACCTAGAGTATCAATACAATTTCTTAGCTCGAGGTGAAATGCCTATAAAAAAAGACAAATTGTGGTCGGGAAGGTTATAGTAGCAAAAGCCATTGGAATTTTTAGTTTATACATTGGAAGAATCCGTTTTGTTATTAATAAACTAGGAAAGAGGAAAAGAATAACTGAAAGAAAAGAAATCAATTAGTTATTCATTAAAATTCATTTATTCAATGACCAGAATTAAACGAGGATATATAGCTCGGAGACGTAGAGCAAAAATTCGTTTATTTGCATCAAGCTTTCGGGGGGCTCATTCAAGACTTACTCGAACAATTATTCAACAGAAAATAAGATCTTTGGTTTCGTCTCATCGAGATAGAGATAGGCAAAAGAGAGATTTTCGTCGTTTGTGGATCACTCGAATAAATGCAGTAATTCGCGAGAATGGGGTAACTTATAGTTATAGTAGATTTATACACAATCTGTACAAGACACAGTTGCTTCTGAATCGTAAAATACTTGCACAAATAGCTATATTAAATAGGAATTGTCTTTATATGATTTCGAATGAAATCATAAAATAAGTAAATTCTAAGGAATCCGACGCAATATTTGAAATGGAGTTTCGCTGGAGAATGAACTCCGGGAGGGTAGAGTAGAAATTAATATGACAAAAAGAATATGATAAAGTCGCTCAAAATAAAATGAGTGAACACGCCGAATATTCAATAAAAAAAGATTTCTTCTTCCCCATTCTTGTTTTTTTCTTACAATACGACAATCCAATCTGGATCCTCGAAATTTTCCGAACAAAACATCAATCTGTGTTTGAGTTCAAATTGGAATTTTGATTCAATTGAAGAGTAAGCTTATTTTTTATTTATTTCTGGTTCTAAGACCAATAGTTCTGACGGTCGACTCGCCTCTTTCAAATTGTTTCTCATTATTAAGAAAAGGTAACAAAGATAAAATACGAGCTTGTTTTATAGCAATAGTAATTAATCTTTGTTGTTTTAAGGTCAATCTATTTACCCGTCTAGATAATATTTTTCCTTGTTCACTAATAAATCGACTAATTAAACTCATGTTTCTATAATCAATTCGATCCCCCGATTGGATCGGGGGCAAACGCCTACGAAAAGATCGCTTGGATTTGAGAAAGAATCGCTTGGATTTATCCATGGTTTGTTTATTCCTTATCCCGAAAATCCTATTTCAATCTGATCAAAAATGATTTAGGATTAAAAAAGAGGATTTTTTTATTTTATATTAATATTTTAATTTTAATTGAAGTTGTATTTTTAAGTTCTATTATAGATTTAAGCTATATTATTATAGAAATATTGTTCGATATCTATATAATATGGTATTTCTAAATAAGGTATTTCTATATAATACTGTGGTATATAGATAGAATATGCCCCCTTTCATGTTCCTTGTAAAAGTGACATACAAACACCTTGATTTGATTCGATCTATTTCTTTATCTCCCCGTGAATCGTATGTTTGTAACAATAGGGACAGAATTTTCTCAATTCTAATCGACTAGGAGTATTATGTCGATTCTTTTGAGTAATATATCTGGAAATGCCCCTTGATTCTTTAGTAACACCCTTTCGAACACAATTTGTACATTCTAAAATAACCGTTACGCGGACTTCTTTACCCTTGGCCATGAACCCCCTTTCTTTGAGTTTTTGATGAGTTTTTGATTCAACCAACTCTTCGATTTTCCGATTTAAAGGGAAAAAGGAAGGAAAAAAAAATAGAAGTTGCTAACTCGAAATTATGAAAGATTATTTCGTTGCAATCACAACCCAATATACTAAGTAATAGTAAATAAATATTAAGTAAAATAATGATTTCGAACTCTATTCAGTTCTATTTAGAATAGAATTCTATTCTAAGTAGAAGTATAGTATTTCATTTTACTATCTTGTATGATATTCTTGTCTTAGACACATTTTGCTTTCCGGTTTCACTAGATTATTTATCAATTGAATTGGAAAACCCGAATTTCGATGAGGTTGAATCTACTTTTTTATTTCTCTTTCCTCTTTTCTTTATTCTACTTACCTTCTTTATTTTACTTAATTGTATCTAATTTTATTTTATCTAAAAGAAAAGAGGGGGAGGGATTAGTCACAGATCTTTTGATTCTCTCTCTAATCTTCTTCACCCCTTCCCATGTCAATAACTAGAATGAAAAAAAACTAGAATGAAAAAAAAGGGAATGTCAACGCATCCGGGAATAATCGATTGATCTCTATCAATAGACCTGCTAAAGCCCCGAACCATAGAGTACTTAGTACCGGTGCCACGGAAAGATATGTTTTTAGATCTCGCATTGAAAATCCTCCTTCTTTATTCTTTTTTGTAATGTATAATGTTAATACATATATGATCAGCTGTATATGTAAGTAGTTAAGGACCGCTTGTATTTGTACACGGAATTCCTAATTCAAATTGAAATGTGCACTGATTCGGTAGATAAGATTTTCCCTTTCTGAAAACCGAAAAATACATCCCTTTCTGCCTGAGCATTCCAAAAAAATCTTCATTTTTTAGTTTTTTTACGATGGGTTTCATATATTTATTTCATAATATATATCTAATAATATAGATTAGATAATAATATAGATTAGATAATAATATAGATTAGATAATATCTATTAGAATATATATTAGATATATAAACCTTCTACTATTATTATATCTTATATGAGACCAAAAAAAAAGAAATGGCAAGATACCTTGTATGTATATCAATGGATAAAAAAAATGAGGATTTGGAAAACAAGACAAGGATTCTCTACAATGACACTGTAGACCAATTGAAAGGGATGTAGCGCAGCTTGGTAGCGCGTTTGTTTTGGGTACAAAATGTCACGGGTTCAAATCCTGTCATCCCTACCTATTACTTCTCCTCTGAGCAGTAATGAAATCGATTAAAATCGTGCATTAAAATCGTGCATAAATAATCTTTTTTTATAGTATATCATTTTATACTATATCATATAGTATATGAGACTATATTAGTATATGATACTATATGCATATAAGATGTATTGGGGTTACAAAACAAAATACTCTTCTTTATATTCTTATCTATTGTGATAAAAAAGGATAAAAAAGCGCTCTTAGTTCAGTTCGGTAGAACGTGGGTCTCCAAAACCCGATGTCGTAGGTTCAAATCCTACAGAGCGTGATTCGGGTCTTGGTTAGGTTAAACCGAAAATGACACTCAAAAAATTCAACAGTAATCTGAATTTGACCTCCCGTGAATTAAAGAAAAGAGGAAGGAGGTCAATCAAAAAAAGATGTTAATTAATCAAAAGTCCAACTGATCACCACGTCTATATTGTAAATACGCGGTTACAAATAATCCAGCTAAAGTAATAGGAATTAGACCTAAGACAATTCCAAATAGAAAAACTTCAATCATTTAAATTTGTTTGAAAGGGAAAAAGGAGAGGTAATATCTATCCCTAAATAGTAATCCGGATTGTCCATCAATCTCAATGACCACTAATTCAAAATTGATGCGGTAAGGAACTATAGAATATATGAATACCACAAAAAGAAATCTTTTTGTGAGTTGTATTCATTCAATTAATTTCAAATAAGTCGTATCTTGGTCAGACCAATAAATAGAGCTGAGGTTATAGTTAAAGCCGCTAGTAGAAAACCGAAAAAACTAGTTATAGTAAGCATGAAGATGAAGGAGCTAAATGAAATATGTTCTTTTTATACATATGCTTAGAAAGCACTTTCCTAAGTTTCAAGTTTTGAAAGATACTAAGAAAAAATACCAATTCAAATGAAAGAATAAGTTCACGTGACAGTTGTTAACTCATCAATCATTATAGACGGTATTAGAGAAGGAGGGGGTAGAAAAAGAAATCAATTAATCATTTCTAACATCTACCCATCCCGTGATTCGGAATCGCGGGATTCATTAGACAACTCTTGAGTAAACTAATATTAAAATAGAAAATAATAATAAGTAAGAAAAGTAAGAAAGGCGTCATGTAACTTCATTCAAAAAATGAAACTTTCTTTGAATTCATATGGAACAAAATTAGAAAATCATCGTATTGAATCCATTTTTTTTGTTTTAGAATAAAATAAAAAGTGACCTTATACTTATAATACCTCTCATTTGAGATATTATGTGAATGAACCTACTACTGAATTTTATGTATAAAAATGAAAACAAATCAAATAAAGTAAATATAAATAAAGGAAAAGGTATCGCAGGATCAGATCAATTACGAAAGAAAATCAAATCTTTATTTTCGTCCAACTATAGTCTGAGACTAGTAATTACTATAATTTTTTCCTTTCTTTTCTAAATTCTACATGTTTTCTATATTTATTAGAAATTGTCTTTTCATATCATAAATCCCCACCTTCGTAGTTAGTTCAAGAAACAACCTTTCGATTTAATACAACAAAACAATGTGCACATCACAACTATTGATTATTACAATTCTATTTTTTTTGTTGTTCTCTTTTTTTTTTCATTTTA